TAATTTCCACGGGTTCGTAAAAAATCGAATCGTTTAAACCATGATCATGAGCAAACGCATAAATATACTCCTGAAAAAGAAACGGATATAGGAAGTGTTGTTGCCGAGATCTATCTTTTTCTAAATATCCTTGTAATTCTTCCATTTACATTTCTACTTGAGCCAGAGGCAGGAGGTTTTTCTTGGTTTATCAAATGATATATACATAGTGCAATATGGTCAGAACAGGGTATTATGTATTGTATTATGTATATAGTATAGTAAGAAAAAAATATATACCCCGGAAAAGAAAGAGGGAGTCCAATCAACAGATCTTTTTACCTTCCTTTTCTATCCAATTGGTTTATGTTCGTTATAATTACAACAGGAGAAAAAATCCTTTATTTTTGCAACCCAATTGCTCTTTTGACTTTGGAATAAATTCTATTTATCAATATACTGTTTCTTCTACACATCCGTCTACAATCCATAATAAAGAATAATTAGGATTCTGAAAAAAAAAAGAAAAAATCAATGGTTCACTCACAGGAGAACCCACTCTTTCCCGCATTAGGCACTAATTCATTTTTAACGTCTAATTAGATCGGGTAATCATTCCAATTAAGAACATAAGCTCGTTGCTTTTTATTTTACCAGAATTGGAGCCATAGAGCTCTATCCATTTATTCACTAGACCCAACTGTAAATGTGAATTTCTTTTGTCCCCTTCCAAAAATCAAAACAATCTTTTGGAACTGTAATGATCCGGTAAGGATAAACTCAAAGTTCTACTTTAACTTTGACTTTCATTTCAAATTAAATAAATTAATAAAATCGAAAATCTAATAAAATAAATTTATTATTTTATTAGATTTTTGATTTTATTACGACATGCTGTTTTTTCCATTCATTACCCTTGAGGATCAGTCGTGGTCTTATAGACTATACCAATAGTCTGGACGAATTTGTTGCTTCATCCAAATGTGTAAAAGATCATAGTCGCACTTAAAAGCCGAGTACTCTACCGTTGAGTTAGCAACCCGGATAAATAGGATATGTAGATACGATCAAAATATAAAAATCAATTGAATTGCACTGCACGACCCTATCAAAACATTGAACTAGCAACACATCGAAAAGAAAGATTTTCTGATCAATTAGAAACACAAAATACCAAAGTTAGCAGATCGGATTAAAAATATTCCTAATCGAAATGTAAAAATTATGGCAGACCACCCATTTTTTATCAAATTCTTTTTTGATTTTCCCTAAGAAAATACATCTTGTATGAGAGTAAATGCAGCAAGGCAAACCCATCATTTGAGTGAAGGAAACAAAAAAAATCAATATGGGGGGGGATAAACAGCCCTATTTATCTACGATCGAATTATATTTGTTCGATACACCATTGTCAATATAAAAGCAATGTTGAGAAAGTAAATCAAGTAAATAAAATAAAGACTTGTGTTGGATTGGCACAACATAAATAAGAAATTGGAATGGAAAAAATTAAGGAAAAGGTAAATAAAAAATCCCCGGTTTATTCAATCAATAAAAGTACGATAAGCAAGCTTAACCCCTTGTTTGTTGTTAAATTCAATTCCCCCACCAAAATATGAATAAAGCAAGAAAAAGGAAAATGGTGTGTAAATAGAAATAATTACACAAGGATAGATACTAGTTACCCTTCCCTACTTTATTTTATTTATTTAAAAATTTTGTTTTTTCCTTTAATTAACTCAAAGTTCTTTCTTTAAAGAATTCTGCCTTCTTTAAAATATCATAAACAGTTCCTGTAGGTTGAGCACCTTTTTCAAGGAAATATAGAATAGCAGGAACATTTAAATAAGTTTGATTCTTTATCGGATTGTAAAAACCTACTTTTCGAAGATCTCTTCCTTCTCTTCGGAATCGAACATCAATTGCAACGATTCGATAGATGGCTCATTGGGATAGATGTAAATAAACAATGCCCCCCCTAGAAACGTATAGGAGGTTTTTTCCTCATACGGCTCGAGAAAAATGATTCCAATTTCTGTATATAATAGCAAGTGGATCCATAAAATCATGAATTTTACTATAATTTGAATTGAGTACTTTTTTCTTCTTCCTTACAGAAAAAGGAAGAAATCTCATTCATACTCATAACTCAAGTTGGGTAATTCTGACAAGAGAATCCTTAGACATTTATTGAGCCGTCTCTAAACTCTTTTGTTTGTCTCATTTCGAATCTATTTTTATTCCTCAGTCTGATCCAATTGTTGAGACAATTGAAAATAGTGTTTCCTTGTTTCGGAATCCTTTATCCTTGCTTTGTGAAATCATTGGGTTTAGACATTACCTCGGGGATCCTTATTCCTTTCAAAATGGCAGCAACATACCTTTTTTTGTTATTTCTTTCTATATAAATAGAATATGAATGATTGATTCCCTTGTGATACACTTTTCATCGAAATAGTTTTACCAATTTCGGAAAATTTGACTTTTCAAACTTGTTCTGAATTTGAACCTTTCGATTTAGAATTTATATATAGTGAGGATATACTTACAGAGTTGGTCTAACTTATTGATTTTCACTAACCCTAGATTCTTTCCCTTGAAAAATGAATCAATCCTTTCTTCTCGAGCTTCATCATGTACTATTTACTTATAACCCAACACAAATTAGGTTCCGGGCAGAACAGAACAAACTATGTCGAGCCAAGAGCATCTTCATTACTATAGAAGATGGCGGATGTAAAAATCCACAGCCGACCATGTCCTTCAAGTCGCACGTTGCTTTCTACCACATCGTTTCAAACGAAGTTTTACCATAACATTCCTCTAATTGAAATTTCAAAGCGGTATGGAATTGATTCAATATAAAATCATGAATAGTCATTGGTTCAACCGGTATATAATATTTCTATCTATGGATAAATAAGTATTTATCCGGATAAGGGTCAGCAAGGATCGAATTTATTTAATTTAACCCCATATTCTATCATATGAATTGAATGAAAATAAAGATATTCAATTTTACCCACATTTGACACTTGATTCCGTTTGTGAGAAACCAAACGAATTCTCAGATATGATTCTTAGAACCATTCTGAAAATTAATAAGAAAAGATTTTTCCCTTTAACAAATTATTGTTTCATGTGGAATGCAGTGTGATCCCATCTTTCGTTTCATGAAAAACGATCTGGGACGGAAGGATTCGAACCTCCGAATAACGGGACCAAAACCCGCTGCCTTACCGCTTGGCCACGCCCCATTTTGATTTCTATTCGATATTAATCAACACTAATATTGGTATTGGTTATTCGTCAATCCCAACCCAAATACACAAAAACATATGGGATATTTTGTTGCTAGGATTCAAGACATGTAGATATAGAATCAAAAAAATTCATTGATCATTACATAGAATTCAATTAAGATATTGTATGAAAGTTGAATTCCTTATATTCTCATTTTAGAATGATAATGGGGGGAGGGATTTTTTATTTGGGAAAGTCCGAACCGAAGAAAAAGAAGGATTTCTTGATCTGCCTTTTTCATTTTTCCCTTATAAAAATAACTCAAAATTATCTAATCCACAAGAACGAAATGCTTGTTATGCTTAATATCTTTAGTTTAATCGGTATCTGTCTTAATTCTGTCCTTTATTCGAGTAGTTTTTTCTTCGCCAAATTGCCCGAAGCTTATGCCATTTTCAATCCAATCGTAGATGTTATGCCTGTCATACCTGTACTCTTTTTTCTCTTAGCCTTTGTTTGGCAAGCCACTGTAAGTTTTCGATGAAATCTTTAATACTCTGCTAAATTGATGATGTATTCGATAAAAAAATTCTAAAAATTGATAAGATCAGATAAGTCTTACATTACGAACCCTCGATTCAAAAATTGAAATTCTTGTATATTGAATGAATAACCGCAGCGATGAATTTGGATCAGCCTTTTCCCCGTTCTGACCTTCCGGTGAGTATGGACTATTAGGTACTCCACAATACCTAATTATTGATATGACAAGAAATTTCGGGTAACGAATGAATCAAAATCTTATTACAAATAAATTCGTCTTATTTTTCATTTTTTGGGGTGTCAAAACAAAAAAAAAATGGTATATGTGGTAAAAAATAGGCAATCTATTCCCCTTTTTCAAAAAAAATGATCTTGGAGATTGTGTAATGCTTACTCTCAAACTCTTTGTTTACACAGTAGTGATATTCTTTGTTTCCCTTTTTATCTTTGGATTCTTATCTAATGATCCAGGACGCAATCCTGGACGTGAGGAATAAAAAATTTCTAGTTTTTTTTGCTTTTTTCTAAATTAATTCTTAATAATCTTATTTGTTTCATACATTTAACTATGATAAAATCAAGGGATGAGAATCTTTTCGAATTCGAAAATACCAAGTGATCAGAGAAAGCGGAAAGAGAGGGATTCGAACCCTCGGTACAAATAATTCGTACAACGGATTAGCAATCCGCCGCTTTAGTCCACTCAGCCATCTCTCCTAATTCCAAATTGCAAATTTGTTATGTGATGTAACACGTGAAATAAAGATTGATAAAAATCCACCTTCTTCATTTTCTTTTTTCATTTGATTTTTATTTATTTAATCTTATTTAACTTTATTATTATTATTTATTTTATTATATTATTCTATTTTAATAAAAAAAAATATTATTTTATTATATTATTAAAATATAAATTCGAAATATTCTAATAAATAATAGAAATTTTTAAAATAGCTATTAAAATTTAAACTTAAACAAAGTATTTAATATTTAGATAAAAAAATTTAAATAAAATAAAAGTAAAGGTATATATTTATACTAAGAGATATATATTTATTATAGTATAAATATATTATATATAATAAAATATGTAAAAATATGTATAAGAAATATAAGAAAAATAAGAAAAAAATAGAAAAAAGCAATTGATCAGGAATTCAATATAGATAATGACTCAAAACAAAACGGATCTCCTCAATAGAAAGAATATCTTAGTTCTTTGATTTTATACGAAA